ATATAATTTTTATTTAATATATAATATATAATACATGCAACATAATATAAATTGTATGTATTGTCGTAATCATGGCCACATTTGCAATCTGTAGAATGTGTGAGAGGTCGTGAACTTCCAGTAGTTTTAGTTTAGTCAGGTCTCGTTTTAGGGGTTTGGCGAGAGAAAAACTTGCTAAATGAGTGATTGCTGGTTAACGGGGGTAGGGGGTTTGTCTTAAAAAGTTGTGCGTTGTGCGTTGTGCGTTGTGCGTTATGCGTTATGCGTTATGCGTTATGCGTTATGCGTTATGCGTTATGCGTTATGCGTTATGCGTTATGCGTTATGCGTTATGCGTTATGCGTTATGCGTTATGCGTTATGCGTTATGCGTTATGCGTTATGCGTTATGCGTTATGCGTTATGCGTTATGCGTTATGCCTTATGCGTTATGCGTTATGCGTTATGCGTCATGCGTCATGCGTCATGCGTCATGCGTCATGCGTCATGCGTAATTTAATTTAATTTAATTTAATTTTCTTATTTAATTTAATTTAATTTTTCATTTAATTTAATTTAATTATGTATTCAATTTAATTTAATTTTTTTATTTAATTGTGCGTATTTCTCGACTGTTTGTCGATTTTGTTTGTTAAATGTTTGTTGTTTGTTTGTTGTTTGTTTAAATTTTTATGTCCTTCTAGCATTAAAAGAAATCACGTGCTGCTGGTTGGGGACGTTTGTCACTGCACCGTAGGTCCAGCTTGGAACGGAACTGACAGGCGACAACTTTAGCGGGGGGCTCTGAGATCCACTACCCAAAAAAAATTTTAAAAAATACCAGATGCAATTTGTTGGGGGGTAGCTATGGTTAATCGGCAAAGTGTATTCGCTACACGACCAGAGGCCTTGGAAAAAGTGATATATGCCTTGTAGCCGACTGCCGTCCCTGAAAAAGGAACCAGAGGCCTTGGAAGAAGTGAGAATAGCCACGTTATCTTAGCGCTCCTGACGCTAGTAACGGGAGTACCCGTCATTAAGGGATTGCTGGTTTCTCGGAAGTGGTCAGATAACAGGCTGTTTAAGGGAAATGCAAGAGAGCAGCGTTTGACTGGAAATATCTCAGGTATGTAACATGTAAGATAAATAATATGATGTTTTATGTATGGTTAAAAGTAGTATGTCTATTATGATATGCTAGAGGAATATAGTGAAATGCCCAATTATACATAGTATGTATTATGTAATATTAATAATAATATGTATGTTATGATATGCTAGGGGAATATAGATGAATGTTGATTATACATGTATGTGTTGGGTAATATTACAGTAGTTTGTCTATTGTGATATGCTAGAGGAATATAGATGAATGTACGATATACATATTATGTACTAGTGCATAGGGGTAGGAAGAGCATTATTTTGGGAAGGCGTATGTGGTGGGGGGAGCAGTATGCGGTGGGGGGAGCAGTATGCGGTGGGGGGAGCAGTATGCGGTGGGGGGAGCAGTATGCGGTGGGGGGAAGGCAGTATTTTTGGCAAAAAAGGAGCAGTATGCGGTGGGGGGAGCAGTATGCGGTGGGGGGAGCAGTATGCGGTGGGGGGAAGGCAGTATTTTTGGCAAAAAAGCCGCTCTAGGCGGCGGTATAAAGGGAGCATTATTTTGGGAAGGCGTATGCGGTGGGGGGAAGGCAGTATTTTTGGCAAAAAAGCCGCTCTAGGCGGCGGTATAAAGGGAGCATTATTTTGGGAAGGCGTATGCGGTGGGGGGAAGGCAGTATTTTTGGCAAAAAAGCCGCTCTAGGCGGCGGTATAAAGGGAGCATTATTTTGGGAAGGCGTATGCGGTGGGGGGAAGGCAGTATTTTTGGCAAAAAAGCCGCTCTAGGCGGCGGTATAAAGGGAGCATTATTTTTGGCAAAAAAGCCGCTCTAGGCGGCGGTATAAAGGGAGCATTATTTTTGGCAAAAAAGCCGCTCTAGGCGGCGGTATAAAGGGAGCATTATTTTTGGCAAAAAAGCCGCTCTAGGCGGCGGTACAAAGGATAGTTTAAAAAAAATTCTAGTTTTGGGGATTAGTAATAGGGGTTAGAGTCCCCTTCTTTTGATGTCTTAGGGGGTTATAAGTCCCCGGCTTTGGCTTACAAGACCAGTGCTTTTAATTTAAGCTACTAAGGCGTTATGTTATCATTTTATTAGTATGTTTTCTAGTTTAGCTGTTGTTGGGGTTAAGAGGAGAAAAATAATAAAGTATGTGGCTGAGGCAATTTGTCCGATGATAATAAAGGGGTGTTCAACTGGTTGGCCGCCAATTCACGTAAGAATAAGGATGTTGGAGACAAGGGCTCAAAAAAGGCCCTGGGACATAGGGCGGAATGCGTTTCCCCGTTGTTTAGATGTATGAAGTATTGGGACTAAGATTAGGATAAGGATCGAGAATAATAGGGCTAAGACGCCCCCAAGCTTGTTAGGAATGGAGCGTAGGATGGCATATGCAAATAAAAAGTACCACTCTGGCTTGATATGGGGGGGTGTAACAAGGGGGTTTGCTGGCGTAAAGTTTTCTGGGTCTCCCAGCAAGTTTGGTGAAAATAGGGCTAGGAGGAGGAGTAGTAGAATTAACAGTGTTGCGCCCAATATGTCTTTGTACGTGTAGTATGGGTGAAATGGGACTTTGTCTGTGTTTGAAGAGAGGCCTGTTGGGTTATTTGAGCCAGTTTCGTGTAGAAACAGTAGATGAATAATGGAGGCTCCCATTACAGCGAAAGGTAGTAGGAAGTGAAAGGTGAAGAATCGTGTTAGGGTAGCATTGTCTACAGAAAAGCCACCCCAAATTCACTCTACCAGGGTTGTGCCCACATAGGGGATGGCCGATAAAAGGTTGGTAATCACGGTTGCACCTCAAAAAGATATTTGGCCCCAGGGTAAGACGTAACCAACGAAAGCGGTTGCTATTACTAGAAGAAATAAGACTACACCAATGTTTCAGGTTTCTTTATATATGTAGGAGCCATAATATAAGCCCCGGCCGATGTGCAGGTACAAACAAATAAAAAATATTGAGGCCCCGTTGGCGTGCAGGTTTCGAATTAGTCAGCCATATTGGACGTCTCGGCAGATGTGGGCTACTGAGGAGAAGGCGGAGGAGACATCTGCTGTGTAGTGTATTGCTAAAAAAAAACCGGTGAGTACTTGTACAATTAAACAGAGGCCTAAGAGTGAGCCAAAATTTCATCAGGCTGAGATGTTTGATGGGGCCGGGAGGTCGATGAATGAGTCGTTTACGATTTTAAGGATGGGGTGAGTTTTTCGTAGGTTGTGTGTCATTGGTTTTTATAGTTGAAAGACAACGGTGGTTTTTCGTATCACAGGTCTTGGTTTAAGCCCGGGTAAAAATAATGGTTTACTTTGTCTTTTTATTGTCTTTTTGTTTGTTGGGGGGTTTGGTTGCTGTAGCGTCGAACCCGTCGCCTCTTTATGGGGCGATTGGTTTGGTTGTTGCATCGGCTGTTGGTTGTGGGGTTTTGGTGTGGTTTGGAAACTCATTTATTTCTTTAGTGCTTTTTTTGATTTATTTAGGAGGGATATTGGTGGTATTTGCGTATTCTGTGGCGTTGGCAGCAGACCCCTACCCGGAAACATGGGGCACTTGGTCTGTTGGGTTATATGTTGTTGGGTATGTTGGTTTAGTGTTGTTGTTGTTTGTGCTTTGAGGGGTGTGAGTGGGGGATGGGGTTGGAGTTGGTGGGGTGGACTCTGTTGGGTTACAAACGACTCGTGTGGATTTTAGTGGTGTTTCTTTGCTTTACTCTTGGGGCGGGGCTTGTCTTTTGGTTGCAGGTTGGGGGCTATTGTTGGCGCTATTTGTTGCGTTAGAGCTATCGCGTGGAGTAATGCGTGGGGGTATTCGGGTGGTTAGGGTCGGGCTAGTAGTAGAAGGAAAGTTGTTGAAAATAAAATAAAGGCTATTAAATAGGCTTTGATGAGCCCCTTGTTAGCGGCTGAAATATGGGCGGAGATTTGTGGGTTTAGGGTGCGCATTAGTTTTGGCCCCGCTTTTTCGTACCACAAGAGATCATTTAGGTGGGCTGATAGGGTTTGTCCTTGTTTTAGGGTAGCGTCTGGTTGGATTCGGTGGGTTATTATGTTGAAGAATCCCAGTTGGTTCGAGAATTTGTTTAGAGTAGTTTGTTTTTGTGGGTTTAGGGTTGTTGTTTGGTTTGCTAGTTCAAAAGCATATATAAGACCGAAGATTGTTACGAGTAGTGCTGAAAGTTTTGTGGTGGTTGATATTGTTATTATTGTTGTTTTTGTTGGAATGATAGTTGTAGTGATTAAGAGGCCCGCAATGATGCTTCCGAAAGCTAGGCGTAGGATTGGGTTAACTAGTGTTTTTTTGTCCTCAGAGATTAAGATGAGTGGGTTTGTTCGGGGGGTGCTAGTTTGTACATAAAAGGCCAACCGTAGGCTGTATGCTGCGGTTAGGGCGGTGGCGGCTATTGTTATTATTAGGGCTCAGGCGTTAAGGTATGAAGTGTTTATTGTTTCAATGATGGTGTCTTTTGAGTAAAACCCGGCTAGAAAAGGGGTGCCCATTAGGGCAAGGCTCCCGATGGACAGACAGGCGGTGGTGATTGGCATAGTTTTTTGGATTCCGCCCATTTTTCGAATGTCTTGTTCGTCTGAAAGGTTGTGAATAATTGAGCCAGAGCATAAGAATAGCATGGCCTTAAAGAATGCGTGGGTTGAGATATGAAAGAACGCTAATTGTGGTTGATTGAGGCCAATTGTTACTATTATCAGCCCGAGTTGGCTGGAAGTGGAGAAGGCAATGATTTTTTTAATATCGTTTTGTGTGAGGGCGCAAATGGCAGTAAAAAGGGTTGTTATGGCCCCGAGGCAGAGGCAGGTTGAAAGAGCGATTTTGTTTGTTTCTAGGATAGGGTGTAGTCGGATTAATAAAAAGATGCCAGCGACCACTATTGTGCTTGAGTGGAGAAGGGCTGAAACGGGGGTTGGGCCTTCTATTGCGGCTGGAAGTCAGGGGTGAAGACCGAACTGGGCTGATTTTCCCGTGGCTGCTAGAATTAGGCCTAGGAGTGGTAATAGCGCTATATTATCTTGGTGTGAGAAGATCTGTTGTATTTCTCAGGAGGAAACGAATATTGCTAGTCAGGCCATTGAGAGGATAAGTCCGATGTCCCCAATTCGATTGTAGATGATGGCCTGCAGGGCAGAGGAGTTAGCGTCTGATCGAGAATATCATCAGCCGATCAACAGGAAGGACATGATGCCAACTCCCTCTCAGCCAATGAATAGCTGGAATATGTTGTTGGCTGTAACTAGTGTTAGTATGGCAAGCAGGAATAAAAGGAGGTACTTAAAGAATCGGTTGATATAGGGGTCTGATGATATGTACCAGGAGGCAAACTCTAGGATAGACCACGATACAAATAGGGCAATAGGTATAAATGTTGTGGCGTATGTGTCTAGCATAAGACTAATATTAATGTTGAAGTTTGCAACGGCGGTTCAATGAAAACTAAGGATGGTTGTTTCTGTGCCCAAGTTGACAAAGGTAATTAAGGGAATGGTGCTAATGATAAAGGCTAGTTGAACTGCGGTTTTTACGTATTTTAGGCCCCATGTCTGTTTTAATGGTGTCGGTATTAGGGTCATCAAGATTGGAATTAGTAGTAGGGCAAAGGTGGTGATGATTATGGTGTGTGATAAGTTGTGCATTTACTTTTACTTGGAGTTGCACCAAGGATTTTAGCTCCTAAGACTAATGGATTAGACTAGGATCCTTTAAAAGTGAGAGGTCTGTGGGGTTTAACCACAGGGCAAAGAGTTAGCAGCTCTTTGTGTGCAAACACCTCTCGGTCTATAAGGGGGCGGGCTTATCCCCTGTTTCTAGGTCCACAACCTAGTGTTTTTATTAAACTATATTGACAGGAAAAAGACCCCATAATTAGCTTGGGGTTTAATAGAAGGAGGAGCATTGGGATTGTATGAAGGGCCATTAGTAGGTGTTCTCGGGTGTGGGTGGGGGTTGTTTGTACTATGTGCGTTGTTAGTTTACCGCGTTGGGTTATTAGGAAGAGGTGTAATGAGTATGTTGCTGTTAATAGGGTGCCTAGGCCAGTCATGATAATTGTTAGGTTAGACCAGTTGAATGTTGATGTTAGAATTATAAGTTCTCCTGTCAAGTTGATTGTTGGAGGTAGTGCCATGTTTATTAGGTTTGCTAGAAGTCATCAGGAGGTTATTAGGGGTAAAATTAGTTGCAGGCCTCGTGCGAGGAGGAGGGTTCGGCTGTGTGTCCGTTCGTAGTTTGTATTTGCAAGGCAAAATAGTATTGAAGAGGTTAGTCCGTGGGCCACTATTAATAGGGTTGCACCTGTGAGGCTTCATTGTGTTTGAATTAGGGATGCTGCGATAACTAATCCCATGTGGCTTACGGATGAATAGGCAATTAATGATTTTAGGTCTGTTTGTCGCAGGCAAATAATGCTGGTTATAATAATACCCCACATTGCGAGTATAATGAATGGGTAGTAGAGGTCTGCGGTTAAGGGGTTTAATATAGGGGTGATTCGGATAATGCCATACCCGCCAAGTTTTAATAAGATGGCTGCTAAAACCATTGAGCCGGCAATTGGTGCTTCTACATGTGCCTTTGGAAGTCACAAGTGGAGGCCGTAGAGGGGCATTTTAACTATAAAGGCTAGTAGGCAGGCTAGTCATAACATGTTGTTTGTTCATGAGCATAGGATTTGTGGTTGTGTTAGGCTAATTATTAATATTGATGTGCTGGAGCATTTTAAGTTTATAAACAATAAAGCAACTAATAGGGGGAGGGACCCAGCTAGCGTATAAAATAAAAAATAAACCCCGGCAGAGAGTCGTTCTGCTTGATTACCCCAGCGTGTGATGATAATAAGGGTTGGGATTAGGGTGGTTTCGAATAGAATAAAGAAAAGGACCAGGTTAGTTGTTGAGAATGTTAAAAGTAGGGTAGCTTGTAGGGTTGTAAGTGTAATAAGGAACACCCGCTTACGGTTTAGTGGCTCTAATTGTAAGTGGTTTTGGCTGGCGAGGGCCATTAGTGGTAGAAGTCAGCAGGATAGGATTATAAGTGGGGAGGAGAGTGTGTCGGTGTTTATGTAGCTTGTTGTGTTTGATAGGTTTATATTTAACGGCTGGCTAAGTCAGATAAGGCTTATAATGGCAGGAAGGGTGGAGGTGGTGGTGAAGGTTAAGAACAGGTTATTTTGTTTCGATAGGAGAGCTGTTGGGATTAGTATAATTGTAGGCAGGATGATTTTTAACATTGTAGTAGGCTAAGGTTTTGTAGGTGGTCTGTTCCGTGCGTTCGAGTTGTTGCTACTAATAGGGCAAGTCCGGTGCCTGCTTCGCAGGCTGAGAAGGCTAATAGTAGGACAGGAAGTATGGTTGTTGAGGGCAGTTGTGTGTTTGCTGATAAAATGGTTAGGGCTGTAAAGAGGGCTAGTATTATGGCCTCAATACAGAGTAGGGCGGATACAAAGTGTGTGCGATGTATCGATAGGCCGAGGATACCCAGTAAAAAGGCGGCGGTAAATATAAAATATGTTGCGGTCATATAGCAGCCCGGGGCTTAAACCCGGAGTTACTGAGTCGAAATTAGTTGTGTTGTTTATACTAGCTGCTTATTCTGCTCATTCTAGTCCGCCGGCTATTCATTCGTATACTAAGCCGAGCGTAAGTAGGGTGATAATGGCTAAAGTTCAGGCGGTTGTTTGGGCGGGGTTGGGGAGATTTATAGCTCATGGAATAGGGAGTAAAAGGGCAATTTCTAGGTCAAATAGCAGGAATAGAATAGCTACAAGGAAAAAACGAATGGAAAAGGGTAGGCGGGCCGTCCCTAACGGGTCAAATCCGCATTCGTAGGGCGACAGTTTTTCTGTATCAGGGGTGTTCTGTGGAAGTCAGAAGCTAATGGTAATAAGTAGGGCTGTAATGGTCAGAATTGTGTAAAGTACTGTTATTAATATCATTGTTTTTCCCCAAGGCCTGTGTTGGGGCTGAGTGATTGGAAGTCACATGTACTGTTTATACTAGAAAAACATGAGCCTCATCAGTAGATTGAGACGTATAAGAATAGTCATACGACGTCTACGAAGTGTCAGTACCATGCAGCAGCTTCGAAGCCAAAGTGGTGGTTGGTTGTAAAGTGATATAGGGCTTGGCGGAGGAGGCAGACTAGGAGAAAAGTGGAGCCAATAATAACGTGTAGGCCGTGGAACCCCGTTGCGACAAAGAAGGTTGCTCCGTAGACACAGTCAGAGATTGTAAAAGGGGCTTCGTAGTACTCTGTGGCTTGGAGAAGGGTGAAATAAAGGCCAAGAATTACGGTTAATAATAAGGCCTGGATTGTAGCTTTTCGTGTTCCTTCTATTAATGAGTGGTGTGCTCAGGTAACAGTAACACCAGAGGCTAGTAGAACGGCTGTGTTTAGCAGGGGCACCTCAAACGGGCTTAAAGGAGTAACCCCATTTGGAGGTCAGCAGCCGCCTAGTTCTGGGGTGGGGGCGAGGCTTGAGTGATAGAAGGCTCAAAAGAACCCAATAAAGAAAAATACTTCTGATGTAATGAACAGAATTATGCCGTATCGGAGACCTTTTTGTACAAGTGTTGTGTGATGTCCTTGGAACGTGCCTTCTCGAGTGATGTCTCGTCATCATTGAAGTATTGTTAGTAGAAGAACGACAAGGCCAATGTTTATTAGTGCTATGCTGTTGAAGTGAAATCAAATGGCCAGGCCAGATGTTATCAGTAGGGCGGCAATGGCACCTGTAAGTGGTCACGGGCTTGGGTCTACTATGTGGTATGCGTGTGCTTGGTGGGTCATTATACGTTTTCTTGTAAGTAGAGGCTTAATAATAGTGTGAAGACATAGGCCTGGATTATTGCAACTGCTACCTCTAGGCCAGTAAGAAGAAGTAGGACTAGGAAGGCAATAGAGGCGGTGAGGGTTATTATTGGTAGTAAGACATAAACGGCAGTAGAGATTAGTTGAATTAGAAGGTGACCTGCGGTTAGGTTGGCGGTTAGTCGAACCCCGAGCGCCAACGGACGAATAAACAAGCTAATTGTTTCAATAACAATTAGAATTGGTACTAAGGGGGTAGGGGTGCCTTCTGGGAGGAGGTGTCCTAGTGATGCAGTGGGTTGGTTTCGTATCCCAATAATAACAGTAGATAGTCATAATGGGACTGCTAATCCTATGTTCATGGATAGTTGGGTGGTTGGGGTAAAAGTGTATGGTAAAAGTCCAAGTATGTTTATGGAGAGTAAGAAGAGGATTAATGAAAGAAGTATTAGGGCCCACTTGTGGCCTGGTTTATTAACTGGCAGTATGAGCTGTTTTGTAAATATAAGAAGCACCCATGATTGTAATATTGTAGTGCGGTTGGGGGAAAGTCGGCTGGTTTGTATAAAAAACAATAGTGCAGGAAGGGTTGTTGCTAGTAGGATTAGTGGGAAGCCTAAGATTTGGGGGCTTAAAAATTGGTCAAAAAAGCTTAAGTTCATGGCCAGATTCAGGGTGTATGTTGGTGTTTTAGGGGGCTTGTCATTATAGTGCTGTTTAGGGTGTGTGAAGATAGGATTTTTGTTTTAAAGATTAGAAGAATTGTGGTTCAGGAAAGAAGTAGAATAAAGAGTCAAGGGGCAGGGTTCAGTTGTGGCATGTTCACTGAGGGAGTATAAGCCCCCCTCTCTAGCTTAAAAGGCTAGTGCTATAGAAGCTTCTCAGCGAGGCTGTTAGTATTAGGGTTGACCAGCTTTCAAAGTTATTTAGTGGGACGGCCTCTACTACGATGGGTATAAAGCTGTGATTGGACCCGCAGATTTCTGAACACTGTCCGTAAAATAGGCCGGGGTGGGAGGTAATAAAGGTTGTTTGATTTAGTCGGCCAGGGATTGCGTCTGTTTTAATGCCAAGGGCAGGAACGGCTCAGGAGTGAAGTACGTCTTCTGCAGAGATGAGCATTCGAATAGGGGACTCTATTGGAACCACCATGTGGTGATCGACCTCTAACAATCGGAAGAACCCGGGCTTCAGTTCTTGTGTTGGGATCATGTAGGAGTCAAATATTAAATCTTCGTAGTCTGTGTATTCGTAGCTTCAGTATCATTGGTGGCCCAGGGCTTTAATGGTTAGGTGTGGGTTGTTGATTTCGTCTATTAGGTATAAAATTCGAAGGGAGGGGAGGGCAATTAAGATCAAAATGACTGCTGGGAGGACGGTTCAAATTATCTCTACTTCTTGAGCGTCTATTGTGTTAGTGTGAGTTAGTTTAGTTGATATTATAAGGGAAATAATATATAGGACTAGGGCGCTAATTAAGAAGACGATTATGATTGCATGGTCGTGGAAGTGAAGTAGTTCCTCTATAATAGGGGAGGCTGCATCTTGAAAACCTAGTTGGGATGGGTGTGCCATTGGGGACCACAGATTTTTATCTGTAACTTAGCTCTGACAGGGCTATATAATTGATTTACTAGGGCCCCATGGAGAAAGAAGCATAATGGTTATGTAGTTAGCTTGAAACTAACAGAAGGCGGTTCAATTCCTCCCTTTCTTGAGTTTGTTTGGACGTATGTTGGCTCTTCATATGTGTGATAAGGGGGTGGGCAGCCGTGCAGTCACTCGATGTTTGTGCTAGTTAATTCTAGGGTTAAGACTTCTCGTTTGGCTGCAAAAGCCTCTCAAATAATAAACATTATTATGATTACGGCTACAAGGGAGATCAGGGACCCCACTGATGAGACGGTGTTTCAGATGGTGTATGCGTCGGGGTAGTCTGAGTATCGTCGGGGTATCCCTGATAGGCCCAGAAAGTGTTGAGGGAAAAAGGTCAGGTTTACCCCTGCAAACATTACGCCGAAGTGGATTTTTGTTCAGGTTTGATGTAGGGTGTAGCCCGAGAATAGTGGAAATCAATGGACGAAACCGCCCATAATAGCAAATACAGCACCCATAGACAAGACATAGTGGAAGTGGGCTACTACATAGTATGTATCATGAAGAACAATATCTAATGATGAGTTGGCTAGAACAATGCCGGTTAACCCGCCGACTGTAAATAAAAAGATAAAGCCTAGGGCCCAGAGTATTGCGGCGTCCCATTTGATCATACCGCCGTGCAGTGTTGCTAGTCAGCTAAACACTTTTACCCCGGTTGGAATGGCAATAATCATGGTTGCAGATGTAAAGTATGCTCGTGTGTCGACGTCTATGCCAACGGTGAATATGTGGTGAGCTCAGACGATAAAGCCAAGGAAGCCAATTGATATTATTGCTCACACCATGCCCATATAGCCGAAGGGCTCCTTTTTACCAGCATAATATGTAACGATGTGTGAGATCATTCCAAAGCCAGGGAGAATGAGGATATAAACTTCTGGGTGGCCAAAAAATCAGAATAAGTGTTGATATAGGATAGGGTCTCCCCCTCCTGCAGGATCAAAGAAGGAGGTGTTTAGGTTGCGGTCGGTTAAAAGCATGGTGATCCCTGCAGCCAGGACAGGTAAGGACAATAGAAGGAGTACTGCAGTGATTAAGACTGATCAAACAAACAAGGGGGTCTGATACTGAGTTATTGTCGGTGGTTTTATGTTAATACAGGTTGTAATAAAGTTGATTGCCCCTAGAATAGACGAAACACCTGCCAGGTGTAAAGAGAAGATGGTTAAATCAACAGATGCTCCAGCATGGGCAAGATTCCCGGCTAGCGGGGGGTAAACAGTTCAACCTGTTCCGGCCCCGGCCTCAACACCGGATGAGGCTAAAAGGAGGAGAAAAGAAGGGGGGAGTAATCAAAAGCTTATGTTGTTTATTCGCGGAAATGCCATGTCAGGGGCCCCAATTATTAAGGGGACCAGCCAATTTCCAAACCCGCCGATTATTACGGGCATAACCATAAAGAAAATTATTACAAAAGCATGTGCTGTTACGATAACATTATAGATTTGGTCGTCCCCCAGTAGAGTTCCGGGTTGGCTAAGCTCGGCTCGGATTAGCAGGCTTAATGCAGTGCCCACTATGCCTGCTCAGGCACCAAAAATTAGATAAAGGGTGCCGATATCCTTATGATTGGTTGAGAAGAATCAACGATTAATAGTCACGGGTAAGGTGGCCGAGAAGGCAGCAGGTTGTAGCCCTGTGCAGGCGGGTCTTAGCCCCGCCCTTATCAAGCCATGTGGTGTTACACACTAGAATGCAAATCTAGAGACGCACACGAGGGTGTGCCGTGGCTTTTTTTTAGAAGCCCGGACAGAAGCCCGCTGGATTGGGTGTTTAGCTGTTAACTAAGAGTTTACGGGATCGAGGCCCGTCTGTCTAGGAGGTTTTAGCTTAATTAAAGCGTCTGATTTGCAGTCAGAAGATGTAGTGTAAAGCTCTACAGGTCTTCAGAGACTAAGAGGTTTTAACTCTTGTTTGTGGCTTTGAAGGCCACTGGTTTAAGATTTAGCCTAAGTTTCTTAGATAAGGGCTGGGGTGATGGGTAATAATAGAATGGATAGGGCAAGGGCTGTGGTTATAATAGGTGTTTTTAATTTTGGTTGGAAGCGTCATTTTAGTTTGTTTTGTGATGAGGCGGGTGAGAGTGTTAGGGCTGTTGTATAGGAAAGTCGTAGGTAAAAGAATAAGCTTAGTAGTGCTGATAATGCTATGGCGGTGGCAGTTGCAGTTAAGTTGTGGGAGACCATTTCTTGTAGAATTAATCATTTTGGTAGGAACCCTGTAAGCGGAGGAAGGCCTCCCAGGGATAWTAATAAGATCAATAAAAGAGCGGCTGTTGTTGGGGAGATGGCTCAGGTTGTTGAAAGGTCTTTGGTTGTTTTCGATGAGAAGAATATTAGGATTATGAATGTTGAGGTTGTTATTAGTAGGTAGAGCGCTAAATTTAGTAGTATAATGTTCGGGGACAGTGTTAGGACGGAGACCATTCAACCGAGATGTGCGATTGAGGAATATGCCATAATTTTTCGTGTCTGTGTTTGGTTTAAGCCGCCTCAGCCCCCAGTAAGGGTTGATAGAAGGCCCATTGTTAGCAGGGTTGTTGGGTGTAGTGAGGGGTGTGTTAAAAATAATAGGGTTGCGGGAGCTAGTTTTTGTCAGGTGACGACGATTAATGCTGTTTTTATGGTGGAGCCCTGTAGGACCTCTGGTAGTCAAAAGTGCAATGGGGCCAACCCTAGTTTTATTGACAAGGCTATGGTTAGTATAATGCAGGCTGGCGGGTATGTCAGTTGTGTGATGTCCCAGGTTCCTGTTGTTCAGGCATTGACTGTGCTTGAAAATAGGAGGGTGGCGGAGGCTGCGGCTTGTGTTAGGAAGTATTTTGTGGTTGCTTCTGTTGCGCGGGGGTGGTGTTGTTTTGCAATGATTGGAATGATGGCTAGGGTGTTTAGTTCTAATCCGACCCAGGCGAGCATTCAGTGGAAGCTTGATATTGTGGTGACTGTCCCTAAAGCAAGGCTTGAGATGATTAGGGTGGCTATAATTGGGTTCATTAGTAGGGGAGGGGCTTAAACCAACATTTTCGGGGTATGGGCCCGAAAGCTTAATTAGCTGACCCTACTAGGAAGTAGTATAGTGGGAGTACGGGGGGTTTTGAGCCCCCGAGTGCAGGTTCGTGTCCTGTCTTTCTAAAGGAAGTGAGAGGATTTTAACCTCTGTAGTTTACTCTATCAAAGTAACCCTTAATAATTCGGGCACAGTTCCGTTTATTGTGGTGGTAGTCCAGCAGATATTGTTGGGAATGATGTATGTCATAGGAATAATGCAAGGGAGAGGGGTAGGAAGTTTTTTCATAAAAGATGTATGAGTTGGTCGTATCGGAAACGCGGGTATGATGCTCGAATTCATAAAAAGAGGGCTGTTAGTAGTGTTGTTTTTAATATGAGGCTTATTGGGAAGATATTTGCCTGTGTATTTCCAGGGTTAATAAATAGGATGCATGTTAGGGTGTTTATTATTATAATGTTAGCGTATTCGGCCAGGAAGAAAAGGGCGAAGGGGCCGGCCGCATATTCAACGTTAAAACCGGATACAAGCTCTGATTCCCCCTCTGTAAGGTCGAAAGGGGCTCGGTTTGTTTCGGCAAGGGTTGAAATAAACCATATTATGGCCAGGGGTCAGGAGCAGAACAGTAGTCAGTGGGTGCTTTGGGTTGTAGATAGCATTTGTATAGTAAAGCCCCCGGCTAGGATAATAATTGTTAGCAGAATGATGCCTAGTGTGACCTCATAAGAGATTGTTTGTGCTACAGCTCGAAGGGCCCCAACTAGTGGGTATTTTGAGTTCGAAGCCCACCCGGACCACAAGATTGAGTAGACGGCAGTACTTGATAGGGCTAGCATAAATAAAAGCCCAAGGTTTAGGTCTGTTAGTGGGGCTGGTATTGGAATAGGGGCTCAGATTATTAGCGCTAAAAATAAGGCCAAGGCTGGGGTTAAAATAAATAATGTTGGGGATGAGGATGATGGTCGAACTGGTTCTTTGATGAATAGTTTAACACCGTCTGCGACGGGTTGTAGTAGGCCGTATGGCCCCACAATGTTTGGGCCCTTTCGTAGTTGTATATAGCCCAAGACTTTTCGTTCTAGAAGGGTGAGGAAGGCGACGGCAACGAGGATTGGGATAATGTATAGTAGTGGATTAATTAGATAGGGTAGTGTTAGGTGCATTATTAAGAAGATGATTTGAACATCTGGGTGAAAGATCTTAGGTCTTTTGCATTAACCCGGCTCTGCCACCTTAATAAGCCGTTGTCTATGGCCTAAGTACGTGCTGCACGTGTGACTTAAGTTGCGTTCAGTTGTGTTGGCGTAGGACGTGTTGTTGACATAGGTCCCCCTTTCCTTGTCCTTTCGTACTGAGGAAAGGTGCGACATAGATAGAAACCGACCTGGATTGCTCCGGTCTGAACTCAGATCACGTAGGACTGTTAATCGTTGAACAAACGAACCTTTAATAGCGGCTGCACCATTTGGGTGTCCTGATCCAACATCGAGGTCGTAAACCTTCTTGTCGATAGGGACTCTTGAAGAAGATGGCGCTGTTATCCCTGGGGTAACTTGGTTCGTTGATCAGTTTGACTGGGTCTAACTTAGTTCTTTGGCGTGTCCGCCTAAGATAGAAGTGGTAGTTCTGTGCTCGGAAGTTCTGTTTTGTTCCGAAGTCGCCCCAACTTAAAATCTTATACCAGGATGTTTATTGGTAGTAAATTTAAAGCTCCACAGGGTCTTCTCGTCTTGTGTTTATATTCCAGCTTTTGGACTGGAAGATCAGTTTCACTGATAGGCCCCAAGAGACAGGCTTGTCTTCATTTAGCCGTTCATACTAGTCTCTATTTAGGAGACAAGTGATTACGCTACCTTTGCACGGTTAGAATACCGCGGCCGTTGAAAAGAAGGGGTTTCACTGGGCAGGCAGGACCTTTAATACTTATATTGCTAAAGGCTATGTTTTTGGTAAACAGTTGAGACAAGTTTTGCTGAGTTCCTTTTAGGGCTTTTTATCTTTCTTTATAGCACCCCTGTGTTGGTGTGACAGTGTTGGTATAACAGTTGTTTTGGTTGTTGTGCCTGTTTTGGTCTGTTAATTGTCAGCAGGTTTTCTATTACTGGGGCACGGGTGTGCCGAGAGAAGTTTTCTTGTTACTCGTTTTAGCATAAGTTCATCTATTGTTATAGAGTGGCTCAAGGTGTGTGATCTGGGGTTCATGAAAATATTTGGTATTTTATGTTTTGTGCTTTGACGCTTTGATTTTATGGTGGCTGCTTAAGGGCCTACGGGGTTGAAAGGGTTGGTTGGTTCTCAGATATTGGTTGTATCCTGTTTCAATAGAGCTGTACCCCCATTGAATATCTTTTAGGCTTGTTGTGTTAAGTTGATGTTTTGTAATAACCTAAAGGCGAACTAAAATTCGCTTGTTGAGCAACCAGCTATAACCAGGTTCGTTAGGCTTTTCACCTCTACTGCTCGGTCATCCCACTCTTTTGCCACAGAGACGGGTTCACCCTAATAGTTGCCTTGTAGTAGCTCACCTGGTTTCGGGGATACTGGCTTAATTCTTTTTGTCTGTGTTGTTCTGGCTAAATCATGATGCAAGAGGTACAAGTGTTAGTCTTTGCTGTGTTATTGCTTGTTTGTTTCACTGTTCTTTCAGCGTTTCCTTGCGGTACTTTTGCTATTGCTTCGGTTTTGGTGAGGTTCTATCGCATATACTGGTCTTGATAAATGGTTTGGTATAGGTATCAGGGTCTTTTGTAGGTGTGTTTGGGCTAGCTTTATTGCTCAAAGAGGTTAGGGTCTCACTAACATGGCTCAATTGTAAGTTGAGTGCTTTGTGTTAAGCTACTGATTGTATTCCAAGTGCACTTTCCAGTGCACTTACCTTGTTACGACTTGCCTCATCTTGGTGTGTTTTGCGTGTTATGTTTTGTTTTTATAACAGTGATGAGGGTGACGGGCGGTGTGTGCGTGCTTCAGAGCAGGTTTAAGATAAGTTTTTATTATTTATCTTACTACTAAATCCGCCTTCAAGCATAGAATTTCAATATGCTATTCGTGTATTGTTTTAGAAAATGTAGCCCATCTCTGCCGCCCCGTGTGCTACACCTTGACCTGACGTATTCGTTGTTGACTGTTTTGCCTACTTTGTTTCTTTCACAAGGTAGGCTTGCGACGGCGGTATATAGGCTGGTTGGCCAGGGGGGGTAAGGTATAACGTGGAATATCGATTATAGGACAGGCTCCTCTAGGTTGGTTTGAAGCACCGCCAAGTCCTTGGAGTTTTTAGCTTTTCGCTTGTAGTCCTCTGGCGGATAATATTGTGTGGGTATTATCTGTGTTTAGGGTTAAGCATAGTGGGGTATCTAATCCCAGTTTGTTTCTTAACTTTCGTGAGGTCAGATTTCTTTAGAGGCACAGGTCGAGGTTCTGGTGTGCATGGGTGTTTTACGACTTTGCAACCTTTACCCTCTAATGGGAAGGGCTCTTAGTCACGCTTTACGCCGGGGGCTGTTGTTTTTGGTCTTTCGTATAACCGCGGTGGCTGGCACGGAATTTACCGACCAAGTAAACCATAACTAAGTCGAGCTTAAGTAGAAGTCGCTCATGTTTTAATGTTAATTACTGCTGAGAGCCCGTGGGGGTGTGGCGTAGCAAGGCGTCTTGGGCTAAGTGTTGAATCCTGATGCCTGCTCCAGTTTTCTGTTAAGGGGATATGGGCATTCTCACTGGTGTGTGGAGGCTTGCATGTATAATTTTGATTAAAAACAACGGCAAGTTTAGGACCAAAACTTTGTGTTTTTGGGAATTTTTAATTTTCCACCTCGGCAACTTCAGTGCCGTGCTCTACATTTTAAGCTACAATAAC